TCTATCGGTAAGGACGTGAAATACGAAATAACAAGGGAGAGACTTTGAACTTGTTTGTCCTAACTGAAAAGGGTGAATTGAATAGTTAATTGAAACATCTTACTAGACTATGAGGAATACATCAACTGAGATTCCGTGCGTAGCGGCGAGCGATAGCGGAGGAATTGTCTCAAACAGATAATTAAGATGATTGGACATCTAGACTAAACCTCGATAGACACCTATAGAGAAAGTACCGTGAGGGAAAGACTCAGAATTGGTTCTAAAAGTTACCTTTTGCATAATGGGCCTGCAAGACAAAATTTGGCAAGCTTAAGTAGTAAATGAAGGCGTAGTGAAAGCAAGAGAAAAACTCGTCAGTCAAATTTCCCGAAACCAAGTGATCTAACCATGGCCAGGTAGCTATGCTGACCGAACCAGTGATTGTGGCAAAAATCTTGGATGAGCTGTGGTTAGCGGTGAAATACTAGTCGAACTTGGATATAGCTGGTTCTCTACGAAACTTATCTTAGTAAGGCGCCCCAAGTTGATTCGCCCCCAAACCCGGGGGCTTGAATTACTGGTGTAGTAAGACTATGGCGATAAGGCCTCTAGTCAAAAGGGGTAAGCCCTAACCAGAAATTAAAGTCACTAATACAGATTAAGTGTATAAAGAGGGTTCAACTTAGACAAACAGGAAGTAGGCTTGGAAACAGCCATCTGCACAGGAAAACGTAAAAGTTCACTGAATGAGCTAGGAAACTCTAAGAATTAAGGTGGCTAAATCTGTAACTGAAATTCTGGAAGCCAGATAACTACCGCAAGGAAGCATCAACTGGCTTGGTAGTAGAGCGTTCTGTAGGCACGTAACGTGCGCACCTCGTGAGACAAACAGAAGTGATAATGCAGGCATGAGTAGTATAAGATTCACTCCCAAATAAATAAATATATACAGCTTCTAAGGGCATTGCGCCCGATGGATTATAATTCTTGTACCTGTTCAGGAAAAATATTATGGTACGAAGTACCTTCAACTGTTATTTATGGGACTTAGATCTAGGCATAATTTCTCTTAAGGAACTCGGCAAAATAAGATCTCGACTGTTTACCAAAAACATAGCTCTCTGCTAAAGGTTACTGAAGTATAGAGGGTGAATTCTGCCCAATGGTTGTATAGTGAAACTGAGGACTAACGTCTAAGGCGAAACCCAACTGAATGGCCGCGGTAACTCTGACCGTGATAATGTAGCACAATAAATAGCCAATTAATTGTTGGCGGGTATGAATGGAACCACGAGGGTCTTACTGTCTCAAGAGGAAAGCCGATGAAATTATAGTTGTAGTGAAGATACTACATAAACATTGTAAGACGAAAAGACCCTATCGAGCTTTACTGGATACCGATAGCGTTAACTTAAAATGATCGATACTAAGTATCCTAATTTTGAGTTAATAATTTTTGTTGGTAGGACAGTTTAGTTGGGGCGACTACCTTTGAATAAGAAACGAAGGCGAGCTTATGGTATATAAAGCTAATCTCATTAGCCTGACAGTGAGGGGGACACCCCTAGCTGGCACAAGGACTATGTCCTATGTGGGCGATAATGACCCGATATGATTGTCCAAAATAAATATCGAAAGCGGATAAAAGCTACCGTAGGGATAACAGCGTAATATTGTCGGAGAGTTCTTATCGAGGACAGTGTTTGCGACCTCGATGTTGAATTGCGGTGCCCTGGTGCTGTAGAAGGTACCTTAGGTTGGTCTGTTCGACCATGAAAACCGTACATGATTTGAGTTCAGAGCGTGGTGACACAGCTCGGTTTCTATCTACAATGTTCAATTCCAACCTTTCTGAGTCCTAGTACGCAAGGAATGGTCTCAGCGATGCTCGACTATACTGGCCCCATCGACGTAATTAACTTCTGGCTGCTGCAAAGAAGGAAAACAAAAGGTTTAGGAATTAATAAGGTGGTCCGCCACCTTTTCATATACCATGTGGGTGTATAGCCCCTGGTATATTATGGAATTAACACTAGGGCTCATCATACTAATAGTGTTGACGTATGGATTAAAAGCTCCGACTTTAAGGTTAGCTATGCTACTTGCGGGTGCTGTAGGGGCTGCTGGGCTATTAGCTGAACCCCATCTATTATGTTGGACACAGGCTATTAAGATGTTGGTGATGCTAAGTGGGTTGGCCATACTATGTATGCTAGACCATCGAACATCGCATCGATCAAGCTCTTTATTGATTTTATTAGTGATCTTGGGTAATTTATTACTTATTGGGTCAACAAATTTAATTTCTATATATTTAGCATTAGAAATGCAAACATTATGTATGTTTATTTTAGTGGCTTATAATAAAAACTCACTATTATCGGCAGAAGCTGGGTTGAAATACTTCGTGTTAGGGGCACTATCTTCGGGGTTATTCTTGTTTGGTTGTGCCTTAATTTATGGCTCCACAGGAGAGCTTGAACTTCAATTTATTCGCATGAGTATAGTATCTTATGGGACATTAGCTGGTAAGTGTCTTATTACTATTTCATTATTATTTAAAGTATCTGCAGCTCCATTTCACATGTGGGCTCCCGATGTATACGAAGGGGCTCCAACTTGGGTAGCTGCACTATTATCTATTGTGCCTAAATTGGGGGTTTTAGCTATTATAGTGCAGATCGGTTTAAATGAAATGGGGTTATTAATGGCCGGATTAATCTCTTTGGTTGTTGGGGCTATAGGAGCTTTGAATCAAACCCGAATAAAAAGATTACTAGCTTATAGCGGGATAAGTCATATGGGATTTGTGTTGCTTGGAATAGCTATTGGGTCTATAGAAAGTCTTCAGGCGAGTTTAATGTATATAGGTGCTTATATAGTAACTCAAGTACTACTTTGGTCTGTAGTACTAATAATATCTCCTAAAAGAGACATGCTTATTGAGTTTAGTGGTGTTTCAAGATTAAATCCAATGTTAGCAATAGCATTAGCCACAGGTTTACTGTCTACTGCAGGAATTCCCCCTTTAATTGGGTTTTTAACTAAATGGTATATTATCTTAGCAGCTGTTGGTCAAGGCTACTATCTTAGCGCTTTAATAGCTTTAGTCTGTTCTGTGATAGCTGGAGTATATTACCTTAGATTAGTTAAAATTATGTTTTATCAACCTTTCTCGACGCCTTTAGTAATAACAAATATACTAAATTCTTCACGTAGCAGCGTAGCACCGGAGGAAACAGGCTTAGGCAAGGCAATATTAATAGGGGTAAGCTTATATTTAATATTAACAATTATAGTATGTCCTAGTTTGTTCTTTCAGTTAACACATTTGATTATCTTAGATTTATTCCCATGTATCTTCTAGTTATATTAATACCGTTACTAAGCGCAGTTGGATGCGGACTAGGGGGTCGCTACCTAGGAAGAAAAGGAGCTGGCTTATTAAGCTCTGTGTGGGTCCTGACCAGTAGCTTCCTTTCTTTTGTATTATGTTATGAAATCCTAATTAATGGGTCTACAGTATATATAGAGTTAGGTAGATGGATAGAGTCAGATTTACTAATAACTAACTTTGGCTTACAATTTGATATGGTAACAGCTGTAATGTTAATAGTAGTAACCACAATTAGTGGATTAGTTCATGTCTATTCTACAAGTTATATGAGAGAAGACCCCCATTTACCTAGATTCATGAGCTACTTGTCTTTATTTACCTTTTTTATGTTAGTTTTAGTTACTAGTAATAATTATGTGCAATTATTTATTGGCTGGGAAGGTGTTGGTTTATGTTCTTACTTATTAATTAACTTTTGGTTTACGCGTATACAGGCTAACAAGGCAGCAATTAAAGCAATGTTAATTAATAGAATAGGAGATATAGGATTAATGTTAGCTATTATATTAATCTGGAAAGAATTTGGGGTATTAGATTACTGTAGTTTATTCTCCGCTTTATCTCCATCTTCAGCTTGTACTTGGATTTGTATATTACTAACTATAGGGGCCGTAGGAAAATCTGCTCAATTAGGGCTACATACTTGGTTGCCGGATGCTATGGAAGGTCCCACACCTGTTTCGGCTCTAATTCACGCAGCAACAATGGTAACAGCAGGAGTATTTCTAATTATAAGATCAGCTCCTCTTTTTGATTACTCTCCAACTGCAACAATTATTGTAGGTTTAATCGGCTCCTTAACTGCTTTCTTTGCAGCTACAGTAGGATTAGTTCAATCGGATATAAAAAAAGTTATTGCTTATTCTACTTGTAGTCAATTAGGATATATGGTAATGGCTTGTGGTACTTATAGCTCTCTAACTAGTTTATATCACCTATTAACTCATGCTTTCTTTAAGGCTTTATTATTTTTAGGAGCAGGCTCAATAATTCATGCTCTTTTAGATGAACAGGATCTTAGGAAAATGGGGGGAATAATCCGGGGTTTACCTCTAACATATGTATTAATGTTAATTGGTTCATTGTCTTTAGCTGGTTTCCCCTATTTATCTGGATTTTACTCTAAAGATTTAATATTAGAATTAACTTATAATAGTTATTGTTTAATATCTATTTATTGGTTAGCCTCAATTACAGCTTTCTTAACTGCTTTCTATTCATTCCGATTAATATACTTAAGTTTTGTGTCTAAGCCCAATTTAACACGTATAAGTGCACAACACTTACAAGAAGCTGATTGGAACTTATTGGGTCCTTTATTAGTATTAGCAATAGGGAGTATCTTAGTTGGTTATATCGCTCAAAATATGGTATTTGCACCAGGCATACGTCCCTTGCCGCTTGTACCCACAATAGTCTCTTTCGCACCAGTTATTATGTCCGTAACAGGAATATTACTAGTGTTTATACTTCGTCCGTACATTATCTATTATATTACACGTCCTAGCATATATGGTTTCTTATTTTATGCTTGGGAGTTTAATCAAATAGCAAATTATTATATTGGAAGCACAGTTTGGAAGTTCGGCCATATTGTCTCTTATCGTACTATAGATAGGGGTATTTTAGAGATTTTAGGTCCTACTGGAATAGCCCGGTTTATGGTTGATAGAACTAAAGAGTTAAGCAGCTTACAATCTGGTTTATTATTTAATTATGCATTAATGATATTAGTTGGAACAGCTATTGCACTTAAGTATCTAGTCGTAAATTAGAAACAGGATGAAGGAAAACCTCTTTCCAAGTCCGAAATAATCTCCTAAGATAGGAGAAAACTAGCCGCAAGATAGTGGCTAGCAATTATATTAATATGATATTAGCTTGTATAGTGGGCTCTATATTAATAAGTATAGTAATAATAGCATTAATTCCAAGGGAAAATAGTATGAAATTACGCCAGCAAGCGTTAGAGTGGTCTCTGATTACATTTGCTCTTTCTATTTTATTATTAGTCAACTTTCATCAAGAAGCTCAATTTCAACAGATAATAGAATTCAATTGGGTAAGTACAATAGGTTGGTTTGAAGGTTCTCCAATATTGTTTGCTATTGACGGGATCTCTATATTTTTCATTATACTAAGTACTTTATTAACACCAATTTGTATTTTAGTAAGTTGGAATAGTATTAAGTTTCTTCTTAAAGAATTTATTATGTGCCTTTTAGGTATGGAATTACTATTAATAGGGGTATTCTCAACATTAGATCTGTTGATATTTTATGTGTTATTTGAGAGCATATTAATTCCCATGTTCTTAATAATAGGAGTATGGGGAGCTCGGGCAGAAAAGATAAAAGCTGCTTATTATTTCTTCTTTTATACTTTAGTTGGTTCAATATTAATGTTACTTAGTATAGCAGTTATTTATAGGATAACAGGTACAACTGATTATTTATCTTTAACTAATATTCAGATTGATAGTAACATTCAAATTTGGTTATTTATAGGTTTCTTTCTTAGTTTAGCAGTTAAGATACCAATGATACCCTTTCATATATGGTTGCCTCTTGCGCATGTTGAGGCTCCTTTAGCTGGTTCAGTGATTCTAGCTGGAATATTATTAAAATTAGGAGGCTATGGATTCATTCGATTCGCTTGGCCACTTTTTCCTGAAGCAACAGAGTATTTAGCACCAATCATACTTACGTTATCCTTAATAGCGGTGATATATGGGAGTTTAACTACTTGTAGACAAGTGGATGCGAAACGTCTGATAGCCTATTCCTCGGTGGCTCATATGGGAATAGTAACAATAGGTTTATTTACTCATACGATGGAGGGTTTAATAGCCTCTATATTCTTAATGATAGCTCATGGAGTGGTTAGCCCCGCTTTATTTATAGCAGTAACGTTACTCTATGAGAGACATCATACAAGGTTAATTAGATATTATAGGGGAATAGTTATGACTATGCCCCTATTTTCTATTATATTTATGGTATTTACTTTGGCTAATATTGCGGTTCCTCTTAGTTGTAATTTTGTTGGAGAATTTTTATCCTTAGTAGCTGCTTTTTCTACTAGTACATCATTAGGTATTCTTACCTCAACTAGTATGGTCATAGCTGCTGCTTATTCGTTATATTTATATAATAGAATCTGTTTTGGGCAATTTTCTCCATATTTAATATTTTCGAGAGATATTAATAGACGAGAATTTAACGGGCAATTACCGCTAATAGTAGCTATTGTATTATTGGGGATAGTTCCATACCCCCTAATCGAGTTAGTTCGTGTATGTTTGCCTAGATTTTTATAATTTTCCTCTTTCCTGTACCTACTTGGTTTATATGTGTATCTATTTTGTTTTTAATAGTGGTAGGGGCAGGAGTTGAACCTGCATAATCAGATTATGAGTCTGAGAACTTACCGTTAGTTGACCCTACAAGCTGAGCTTAGCTAAGCATTATGTAACCATGGCCCGGGCTAAGAACCCCACCAGTAAATACATACATATAAAAACAACCAAACTACATCTACAAAATGCCAATACCAACTAGCAGCCTCAAAACCAAAATGATGATGACGAGTATAGTGATAACCTATTAGTCTAGCTAAACATACAGTCAAAAATATAGTTCCAATTATAACATGAAAACCATGAAAACCTGTGGCCATAAAAAAGGTTGAACCATATACGGAGTCTGAGATTGTAAATGGTGCTTCGTAATACTCCATAGCTTGTAGAGCTGTAAACTGAATCCCAAGTATTACAGTGCAAGTAAGTGATTGTATGGCTTCTAATCTTTGTCCGCTAACTATGGCGTGATGTGCCCATGTAACTGTTGCTCCTGAACTAAGTAATATAGCTGTATTTAATAGGGGCACAGAAAATGGGTCTAACACTTCTATACCAACAGGAGGCCAAACAGCCCCTAACTCTATAGTAGGAGATAAGCTACTATGAAAGAAAGCCCAAAAGAACGCAAAAAAGAAGCAAACTTCAGAAGTAATAAAAAGGATCATACCGTATCTTAATCCTCTTTTTACTATTTGAGTATGGTGTCCCTGGAAAGTGGCTTCTCTGATAATATCTCTCCACCAAACAAACATTGTTAATATTATTACTATTGCACCTAAATACATTATCCATGTATAACTATAGTGAAAATATAATACTGAGCCTACTGTAGTCAGTAGTGCCCCAATTGAGCCTGTATAAGGCCATGGACTAGGGTCCACTAAATGATAAGGGTGATAAGCCTTACTCATAGCTCCCCGGCGGGGAATCGAGCGGAGACTAATACTCCTACCCAACAATTATTTTAAGTATGGGTTAATGTAGATTTAGACTATCATTAATGTATATGGTAGTTAACAGACAAAATACATATGCTTGAATCAAGGCCACGGCAATTTCTAGTAAAGTTATAAAAACCATTACTAATATTGGGGCTAAGCTTAATACTAACATTCCATTACTAATCATTGCAAACCCAAAACTTGCTAATATAGCAAATAAAAGGTGCCCAGCAGATAAATTAGCAGCTAATCGAACACCTAAAGAGATTGCCCGGGAAAGATAGCTAACTGTTTCAATCAAAACTAATAGAGGGGCTAATAATAAAGGAGCCCCACTAGGCATCATCATTGAAGCAAAGTTCCAACGGTATTGTGTTATCCCCAATATTGTCACTGCTATTAAAATAGATAGACTTAACCCAAAAGTAACAACAATATGGGCAGTTGGGGTAAATACATAAGGAAATAGACCTAACAGATTTAATCCAGCAATAAACGTAAATAGGGTTATAATAAGAGTAAAATATTGAGTTCCCTTATTAGCTGTAGAATCTTTTACTAATCCTAAAAAGTGGGTATAAAGAATCTCTTGAATAGCCTGCAATCTTGTAGGTATTAATTTGTATGAACAACTTCCTATTAATATTACACTAAATAGGATAAGCATCATAATAGAAGAATTAGTAATTATACCCCCAATTATCCGAACTACATTAAATTGATCAAAGAAAGAAGCTGCCATATTGAATATATGTAGGAAGTGGGCTTATCTACGGAGTATATCTTGTAGAATAGCATATGCTCGATCAACCCCGAGTCCCTTACTAGGGGCTGCCCCCTCTTCCTGTAGTATACTTCTTATACGTAAATTATTTTGAATTTTAGGTAAAATAAATAAACTCATAATACTATAAAGTGCCAACAAAATTATTAATGTCCAGCTATATTGAGTTAAATAAGCAGTTATATCTAAGTGAGGCATATACGATGATTGAAAGATCCTCTAAAGATCAGCACATAATGAAGATAGCCAGCTGATATATTTATCCATGCTAACGGCTTCTATAACAATGGGCATAAAAGAGTGATTAGCGCCACATAACTCGGAACATTGACCGTAAAATAATCCCGGTCTCTTAGCTAAAAATCCGGTTTGATTAAGACGCCCAGGTACAGCATCCATTTTCATAGCTAATGAAGGTACAGCAAATGAGTGAAGCACATCTGCTCCTGTAACTAAAACTCTTACATAAGTATCAACAGGAACAACCATTCTATTGTCAACCTCTAATAGTCGGAGATCACCGGGTTGAAGATCACTTGTAGGTATCATGTAAGAATCAAATTCTAGGGTACTATCTTCACCTAAAGTAGTTTGATAGTCTGAATACTCATAAGACCAATACCATTGATGACCTATGGCTTTTACTGTCACACCGGGTTCTACTATCTCATCCATCAAATAAAGTAGTTTCAAAGAAGGGAATGCGATAAACACTAATATAACTGCTGGGATTATTGTCCAAACAATTTCTATTGTGACTCCTTCTATAAGATAGCGATGATAAGCTTGGCCTGTTAATCCTCTTATAATTAACCATAATACAGCTGTTATAATAATAACTAAAATAAACATAATTTGATTATGAAGGAATAAAATCTCTTCCATAACAGGACTAGCAGCATCTTGGAAGCTTAGTTGAAATGGCTCAGCCGCGTCACGTAGGAGCGAGGCCTCTAATAATGCATTAATTGGAGTTTTCATTCTTCTCTAGCCCTGTTACTTTGTTGATACACCCAAAAGCTTTCCCAATTCCGTATATACGGCTCCAAGAGTGTTCTCACCTACTTTAGATTACTTTTAATCTAGAGTAAGCATGAACAAATATCTTACACGTTGGCTATTTTCTACTAATCATAAGGATATAGGTACTTTATATTTACTATTTGGTGCTTTTTCTGGGATGGCGGGGACAGCTTCAAGTATGTTAATACGGCTAGAACTGTCAGCTCCAGGTAGTATGTTAGGAGACGATCATCTATATAATGTAATTGTAACATCACATGCTTTATTAATGATTTTCTTCCTAGTAATGCCAGTAATGATTGGAGGATTCGGAAATTGGTTTGTGCCAATTATGATTGGTGCACCCGATATGGCCTTTCCTAGATTAAACAATATCAGTTTCTGGTTATTGCCCCCTTCTCTAATACTATTAGTTGGTTCTATGTTTGTGGAACAAGGGGCAGGTACAGGCTGGACTGTTTATCCCCCACTATCAAGCATTCAAGCCCACTCAGGGGGAGCAGTAGATATGGCTATATTTAGTCTACATCTAGCTGGTATATCTTCCATTTTAAGTTCTATCAACTTTATAACTACTATAATTAATATGAGGGTTCCCGGTATGAGTATGCATAGATTACCTCTATTCGTATGGTCTGTATTAATTACAACTATATTGTTATTATTATCTCTACCAGTATTAGCTGGTGCAATTACAATGTTATTGACAGATAGAAATTTTAATACAACATTCTTTGACCCTGCGGGAGGAGGAGATCCTATTTTATTCCAGCACTTATTCTGGTTTTTTGGACATCCTGAAGTCTATATATTAATTCTACCAGGATTTGGTATGGTATCTCAAATTATACCCACATTTTCTGCTAAACAACATATTTTTGGTTATTTAGGTATGGTCTATGCTATGATTTCTATTGGAGTATTAGGATTTATTGTTTGGGCTCACCATATGTTCACTGTTGGTATGGATGTCGATACTCGTGCTTACTTTACTGCTGCCACTATGATTATCGCGGTTCCTACTGGGATTAAGATATTTAGCTGGCTAGCTACTATATATGGAGGAAGCCCACGTCTTGATACACCTATGTTATGGGCTATTGGGTTTGTGTTCCTATTTACCATTGGTGGTTTAACTGGAGTTATATTAGCTAATAGTTCATTAGATATAGCATTACACGATACTTATTACGTAGTAGCTCATTTCCATTATGTGTTATCAATGGGGGCCATATTTGCTATATTTGGGGGATACTACTATTGGTTCGGAAAAATTACAGGTTATAGTTATAATGAATTATACGGTAAGATCCATTTCTGGATTATGTTTATCGGAGTTAATTTAACTTTCTTCCCCCAACATTTCTTGGGTTTAGCCGGATTGCCTAGAAGATACTCGGATTTCCCTGATGCTTATCAAGATTGGAACTTAGTTAGTTCTTGCGGAGCTGTAATAGCCCTAGTAGGAATTATATGGTTCATATACCTATCTTATGAGGCATTAGCAGCCGAAAGACCATTTAAGGGTTGGTCAACTTCACCTGGCTCGTTAGAGTGGTCCTTATCTTCTCCGCCTGCTTTTCATACTTATAATGAATTACCGTTTGTTTATCAGCGTAAATTGAGTCATGGGGATGATTTAAATATTATTTCCACACTACTCCTTTGACCTTGGGGAGTCTATAAGGCAATGTGTTCTTCTAATACATGCAAGGCCCTGAATAAGGGTCCTACTGGTGAGGATAAAACGGAGATTATCTCGGTTGACGTATTAGAATAGGTGGGATAGTGGCCCACCTGGTCGAAGATGCGTAGTATAGCCACACTTTCACTGAAACAAGGGGAAGACATTTTGGCAGCAGTAGAGAATCTTGTGCAATGGGTAAACGCTTGACACAGGGTTTCACACTGAGGTCTGTCTAACTAAGTGCCAGCAGACGCGGTTAAACTTAGAGGCCCAGTTTTTATTTCGCATTAGGCGTTAAAGTATGTAGTGAAGCATGAGAATAAAGTAAGGCAAACCTCTTGGTAGCGGTAAAATGTTTGAAGCAAGAGTGGAAGTCCGAAGGTGGAGACTCCTTACTCCGTTCATGGTATATCTTCATGAAATACGAAAGCTTGGATAGCAAACAGGATTAGATACCCTGGTAGTCCTCGCCCTAAACTTATACAATAGCTTTATTAGCAAATAACCTTATTGTATGCCTGAATACTATGATCGCAAGATTGAAACTCAAAAGGCTTGGCTGTTCACTGTTTGAATCAGAGGAGCGTGTAATTTAATACGATGATCCGCGTGTCACCTTACCTTTCCTTGAAAGCGGATTACCTTTATAGGTAATAGCCGCTCAGGCATTGCATGGCCGTCGTCAGGATAACAATAAATGTTATCCTTAACCCTATTATGGATTAAGTCAGGTGTCATGGTCTTTATGGAAAGGGATATTATGCGCTACATTCTCCTATACAATATACACAGTAAATTAGGAGGCGGAGATTTTCTGAAACGGGAATCTTAAGTAGGATTTGATAGTAATCGGGAAGTAGAGCGTTCCGGTGAATTCTAACCCAGTGTTAGCACAAATCGCCCGTCGTCCCCTTCAAGTTAAGGATACGAGACGCCCCGCAGCGGGGTTATCCCTCCTTTTCGAGAATGGGTAAGTCGTAACATAGTAAGGGTAAGGGAACTTGTTCTTGGGTCAAGTTATGCGCGTTCAATACGTACTTGGCCGCCCTCCGTAACTAGGATGATGAGTACTATTATTTCAATTATCTTTAAAACGCTTGCAATAATAATACCTTTATTAGTGGCTGTAGCTTATTTAACTTTAGCAGAAAGAAAGGTATTAGGGTATATGCAAGCACGAAAAGGACCTAATGTAGTTGGTGTTTATGGATTATTACAGCCTTTAGCTGATGGATTAAAGTTATTTACTAAAGAGATGGCTATTCCCAATCATGCTAATCTGTCGGTTTATATTGTCGCCCCGATTCTATCGCTTACTTTAGCTCTTTTGGCTTGGGGGGTTATTCCTTTTAGTCCCGGCATTGTACTAGCTGATATTAATGTTGGTGTCTTATACATCTTTGCTATCAGTTCTTTAGGGGTGTATGCTATTTTAATGTCTGGTTGGGGAAGTAATTCTAAATATGCTTTCTTAGGGGCTATCAGAGCAGCAGCTCAAATGATTAGTTATGAAGTATGTATCGGGCTTATTTTAATTTCAGTTATATTATGTGCAGGTTCTCTTAATATCACTCAGATAGTTTTAGCTCAAGCCGAAATTTGGTATATAATACCTTTATTTCCAGCTGCTTTAATGTTCTTTGCTTCAGCATTAGCTGAAACTAATCGGGCTCCTTTTGATCTTACCGAGGGAGAATCAGAATTAGTATCTGGATATAATGTAGAATATTCTAGTATGTCGTTTGCCCTATTCTTTTTAGCTGAATACGGCCATATTATTCTAATGAGCTGTTTGATAAGTTTATTGTTTTTAGGTGGTTGGGCACCTTTCACAGGAATTCTAGGAATGGGTTGCTTAGCCCTTAAAACTACTGTAGTAGTATTCGCATTTGTGTGGGTACGAGCTTCTTTCCCTAGAATGAGATATGACCAACTTATGTATTTATTATGGAAGTCTTACTTACCTTTTAGTCTTGGTTTAGTTGTTTTAGTTTCTGGCCTGTTGATAGGTTTAGATGCAGTACCTTGCTAGCATTTAGGGAGATAGCTTCCTGAGCGCGTGCATATGGAATCACCAAACAAAATGTTACGAATAAGAACTCAACATCCAATACTTTCTATTGTGAATGGGGTACTGGTTGATCTACCAGCCCCTTCTAATATTAGTTATTATTGGAATTTTGGTTCTTTGTTAGGACTTTGTTTAGCTATTCAATTGATTACTGGAATATTTTTAGCTATGCACTATTGCCCTGACGTTAGCTTAGCTTTTGACTCAATTTCTCATATTTTAAGAGATGTTAATTATGGATTTATGTTAAAGTATATTCATGCTAATGGAGCTTCATTATTTTTCCTCTGTGTATATATCCACATGGGCAGAGGACTTTATTATGGAAGCTACATGAAAATGGACGTCTGGAATATCGGAGTTATAATTTACTTAGTGATGATGTTAACAGCTTTCTTAGGGTATGTATTACCTTGGGGACAAATGTCCTTTTGGGGAGCTACAGTTATAACTAACTTTTGTTCTGCTATACCTTATATAGGAACAGATGTTGTTCAGTGGATTTGGGGAGGATTTAGTGTATCTAACGCAACTCTTAATCGTTTCTTCTCTTTACATTATCTTTTTCCTTTCCTTATAGCTGGATTAGGCGTATTACATATTGTTAGTTTACATACCGCTGGGTCAAATAATCCTTTGGGGATTGACTCTAATATAGACAAAGTCACCTTTCATGTTTATTATACTTATAAGGACTTGTTTGGTATAATGGTACTTAGCACTATTTTAGTTGTAATTTGTTATTTTATGCCTAATGTGTTAGGTGATCCTGAAAATTTCATTCAAGCTAATCCTTTAGTGACTCCTGTCCATATTCAGCCAGAATGGTACTTTTTATTTGCATATGCCATACTACGCTCTATACCCAACAAGCTTGGGGGGGTTTTGGCTATGGTATCTAGTATCCTGGTGTTATTTTTATTACCCTTCATTCATACTAGTAAATTAAGAGCTTTAACATTTAGACCTTTAGGAAAAATAGCATTTTGGTTCTTAATAGGTGACTTTATTCTATTAACCTGGTTAGGAGCTAATCCAGTAGAGGAACCTTATGTTATGATTGGTCAATTTGCTTCTTTATTCTACTTTAGCTACTTCTTAATATTGGTCCCCTTGTTAGGCTGGGTAGAAACCAAATTACTCGGTATGAAGTAATATAAAAGTAGTATAGGTCATTGTTGGCCAAAGTGCAATATGAATAGTCTATTTATGATATTCTCCTTAGGAATAGTTGGAGCTAGTCTTATGGTTATATCTACGCCAAATCCTGTTTATTCAGTATTTTGGTTAGTTATTGCCTTTGTTAATGCTGCTGTTATGTTTATATCGTTGGGATTAGACTATATAGGCTTAATATTTATAATTGTCTATGTAGGGGCTATCGCTATTTTATTCCTGTTCGTAATTATGTTAATTCAACAGCCCAATAAAGTAGATTCTCAAGATCATTCACACTTTTTACCTGTAGGATTATCTGTTATATTCCTATTTTATAGTTTGTTAACCAATAGCCCTAAATATATCAGCAATCCTGTTATAGGATCTAGAACTAACATTGGGGCAATTGGAAGTCATCTTTATACAACTTATTATGAATTAGTGTTAATTGCTAGTTTGGTGCTACTAGTCGCTATGATAGGGGCTATATTATTAGCTAAGCAGCCAAATTCACCTTTTTTATATAATTCCCATGGTGAATCATTACGTAGTAGGCAAGATCTCTTCCTACAAATCAGCAGAGAGCACCTTTAGGTGCCTTCTGGCTAAGTGCTAACGCACGTCTCCGCTCAGGAACATGGAGTTCAAAGGAATACTAATACTACTTATCGTTAGCGGGACATTATCAATTCTAATTTTAGGGGCATCTTATTTATTAGGATATAAACAACCTGATATGGAAAAAGTGTCAGTCTATGAATGTGGGTTTGATCCTTTTGATAACCCAGGGAATCCTTTCTCCGTTAGATTTTTCTTAATTGGTATCTTGTTTTTAATATTTGATCTTGAAATATCTTTCTTATTTCCCTGGGCTGTTACATACATGGGCTTACCTTTATTTGGATATTGGGTTGTCATGTTATTTTTATTTATTTTAACTTTAGGGTTAATTTATGAGTGGATAGAAGGAGGCTTAGAGTGGGAAAACTAGCCTCTAATTGGTATAGCGCATGTCTTACTTAATATTATCAATTGTCATCTTATTAATCGGAATCTTAGGTATTATTCTTAATAGAAGTAACTTAATCATTATGCTAATGTGTGTAGAACTGGTTTTACTGGCCTCTACTATTTTGCTTCTATTTGAATCTCGTGTGCTCTATACGCTTTTTGGTCAAATTTTTGCGATTGTGATTTTAACTGTCGCAGCTGCCGAGTCTGCTATTGGTTTAGCCATTATGGTTAACTATTACCGTTTACGTGGTACAATTGCTGTTCGAGCCTTAAATTTATTAAGAGGTTAACTCCTAATTAAAAATGAACCAGATACCTATGCAATATTTTAACTTAGCGGAGGAGAATTATTCTAAGTATGGGTTATCAGTAATCCAGCTTATCCAGATTGGTAAGTTCTATGAACTTTGGCATGAGCCTGATACTCCTAGTAGGCATCAAACATACTCTCAAGCCGAGTTATTAATTGAGCCATCTATGCAAAATAAGACTTTGGGGGCAACACCCCCCATTGAACAAATTGCCTCGTTACTTGATATGAGAATAATATCGCCGGGTAAAAGATCCCTGCTTCAAATGGGGTTTCCAATTTATTCCCTTACTAATCATTTAAGCACCTTGTTGGATAAAGGTTGGACTGTTATAGTTATCGATGAACTAGTCACTGGTAAATCAGGGCCAAAACAACGTGCAGTATCTCAGGTTTATTCTCCTAGTTGTAATTTAGAGGATTGTTCAGAATTGTCCTATGTGTTATCAATTTATTTTTCTCCAGATAACTTACTAGGTATAACTTTATTTTCAGCCATGAATGGGCATAGTATAATGTTTCCTGTTTCTTGGGCAGACAGAGACAAAGTAGCCCGGCTATTAATCAGCTATCGTATTAGAGAAATAGTAATTTGGGTAAATTCGGGAGTCGGCTCAGAGATTTTAATAAATAGTATATATAATTTATTAATAGGTTGGAATTTATTCCCTTCTGAACCCAATGCTAAAATTGAAGTTATGGGAGAGGCATTAACTAATTTACCGTGCTATTTATCTTATAGATACGAAAATAGTAATAGGGAATGGCTTTTGCTCCATATAAATATGGGCATTAACGCAGAGTGGTTTAACAAAAATTATCAAGAATATACTCTTAGTAAGATATTTCAAAGTACTTGGACAGAAAATGTTAATCAGGTAAATCTAATTAGCCTCTTAGGGGTATTACAATTTATTAAAGATCGAAATCCTAATCTTATTAAGAATCTTCAACTTCCCGAGTGTTATAATTCTGTTGTTAGCCCCCTAAATTTAATATTGTGTAATCGAGCAGAATATCAATTAGACTTATTGCCTAAAAGGGGAAAACTAGGTGGCCTACTTAGTTTAGTTGACTATTGTTCTACTGCAATGGGCAAAAGACTACTTAAATTTAGACTTCTTAACCCTATTACAGATTGTTCTGAATTAAATCTTCGTTATGGGGAGATTGCTACATTTAAACAATTACTTGACAAGAAAATATTTAACAATTTCGAGCTAAAGCACATTAAAGATTTATCTTCTCTACATCGTCAATGGGCAATCTGTGCCTCGAGTGATACTACTCTGCCACCTAAAAAGTTAAGCCAAATTTATCATTCTTATTTATTTGCTAATCAACTAATAATAAAATTAATAAATAATAAATGAATTAATATACAATTACCTCCTTCAATTGGGCCACAATTAGAATCGCTAATTGAGGAAATAAGCCGAATTTTCCAGGTAGACAATCTTTTAGGTGATTTTAAAGACTTATTACAACCTACTAATAATTTAACTAACCTCCTTACACAACAACAAACCTTAAGGGCCCAACTTACAGAGTGGGCTGAACAGACTTCAAATATTGTGTTTCAAGATACAATTTCTATCAAAGTTGAATATTTTAGTAAAGAGGGCTATGCTTTCTCTATTTTATCTAAAAAATTAACTAAGCTAGAACATTATATGACTAATGCCTCTATATCTGATAATTCAATTATTGTATTGGGTAAAAGAGGAAGCCACCACATAATTACCAGTCCTGCTATTCATAAAATATCAATCGAATTAAATTTATTAGAAGAGCAAATTAATACTTATGTTAAACAGACTTATAACCAGGAACTTAAAAGATTATATTTTAGTTACTCTAAACTGTTTTTACCTTTAGTAAATACGATTTCTAGATTAGATGTTGCATTAAGCGGGGCTATTGTGGCCACCAAGTTTAATTATATTAAACCCTGCTTAACATTAGCGAAATCTCAACAATCCAAGGGTTTAATAGAAGCGATTAACTTACGACACCCATTAGTAGAACAATTAAACACTCAAGAAGAATGTGTGGCCCATAATATCAGTTTGGAGGACACAGGAATGTTAATATTCTCAGTAAATGGTGCAGGTAAATCTACTTTACTTAGAGCAATTGGAATCAACGTAATTTTAGCCCAAGCAGGAATGTATGTGGCTGCAGATTCATTTAAGTTAAGACCTTATCACTATTTAATTACTCGTATTTTAGGGGGGGATGACCTTCATAGAGGTCAAGGTACTTTTGAGGTTGAAATGAGAGATCTCTCAACTATATTAAAGCTAGCTAATTATAACAGTTTGATATTAGGAGATGAAATTTGTCATGGAACAGAAGTTAATTCAGGAACAGCAATATTGGCTGCAACAATTGAAAGATTAATAGCTGCACAAACTAGTTTCGTTCTTTCTACTCACTTACATCAAGTTTGTTCTTTAATTGATTCACCAGTTCGGTACTACCATTTATCTGTTATTCAACAAGAAGGTTTGGATCTAATTTATGAACGTAAATTAAAACCTGGCCCAGGGCCTTCTCAATATGGAATTGAAGTTATGGGCCACATAATTAAAGATAAAAAATTTTATAGTAGTGCTTTGAAATATCGTAAACTTATTAGCTGAAAGCCACCATCCCGAAGTGAGTCTAGTTCTTTAACAGTATTCCGCCCCTCTAAATATAATGCTCAAGTTTTTATCGATTCGTGTGAAATATGCGGAGCTCCAGCAGAAGCTATCCACCACATTCAACCTAAGAGTCAATTTAAAAGTCAAACCAAGAAACTATGTAATAGAAGGTCTAATTTGGTGCCAGTTTGCTCAAGCTGTCATTTAGATATTCATCGAAATAAAATCTCTATTTTAGGTTGGAAGAGAACCCCCGGGCATAAGAAATTATATTGGGTTTATCTTAATGAGTCTTTAGACAGTGGAACTGAGTAAAGTCTAGGG